ATGGTCTTCCTGAGCAGGCCTTTTATTTAGTAGGTAATATCGATGAAGCTACCGCGAAGGCTATGAACTTAGAAATGGAGAGCAATTTGAAGAAATGACTTTAAATCTTTGTGTACTGACCCCTAATCGAATTATTTGGGATTCAGAAGTGAAAGAAATCATTTTATCTACAAATAGTGGTCAAATTGGCGTATTACCAAATCATGCTCCTATTGCTACAGCTGTAGATATAGGGATTTTGAGAATACGCCTTAAGGACCAATGGTTAACGATCGCTCTGATGAGCGGTTTTGCTAGAATAGGCAATAATGAGATCACTGTTTTAGTAAATGATGCGGAAAAGGGTAGTGATATTGATTCACAAGAAGCTCAGCAAACTCTTGAAATAGCAGAAGCTAATTTGAAAAAGGCTGAAGGAAAGAGACAAATAATTGAGGCAAATCTAGCTCTCCGACGAGCTAGGACAAGAGTCGAGGCTGTCAATGCAATTTCATAACTAGTTGGTGCGTTCAAATAATCAAAAGAGGTTCTGTTTCTAAACCCTATTTTGATTGGATTCACTCGACAGAATCCAATCAAGCAGAATCCAATTTAGATACAACGCAATTCAAAAATGAAATAAATAAAAAATCTATAAAAATAAACAAAGGGTGGGACAAAAAACTTATTAGATACCGTTGACTCCGGTATCTAATAAGTTATACCTACTATTGGATTTGAACCAATGACTCCCGCCGTATGAAAGCGATACTCTAACCACTGAGTTAAGTAGGTCATTTATTATCCCAAAGAGAACCAAATGGAACCCATCCTATCGATGGATTATAAATATCATATTCTTTATAAGCAACAATAATCGAATCAATACCACTCAAAAATTTCGGATGTTGGATCATAGAATATTCATCTTGACAACAAATTATATACATGATAAAATATGCATCACAAGCACTAAGGGCTATAGCTCAGTTGGTAGAGCACCTCGTTTACACGCGCGCCAATGTTTTTCAGGGGAATCCACCATACAATCCAAAAAATGGATCTTATTGAGAAATCGATGTCTTACTCCATAATAACTTTAAGAGAAAAGAGAACAATAGCCTGACGAGAGGTTCGGTCCTATTTGAGTGCCCTTTGTAGGTACCAAACAGGCTCCGCCTTGAGATATTGATAAGGTGAATAACAGTATATTCAATGCTAGGCATAATGAGTATAAGGCCCTCAAAAAATCTCTTTTCGTCCTATGAACTTGAAGGTGTATGAAGTTTCATATTGGATTTTTTAAGCCGAACGATAGAGACTTCATTTAACTTAAAATTCTAGGCCAAAGGCAGACCTACGTCAAAATAACTTCACCTTTGAAACACTTTGGTAGTGCTCTGAATTAGAATCCCAAATAATGAATCAGAGCACATGGAGCCATCTCCTTATCTTATTTTTCTGTCAAGAAAAAAAATATGGCAGATTGGCTGATATTTTTATCAGTTAATGAAAGAGCCCAATGCAAAAAAAAATGCATGTTGGGTCTTTGAAACAGTTCAGATCATTTTGATAATAATAAGTTTGATCTGTTTTACCGAGAAGGTCTACGGTTCGAGTCCGTATAGCCCTAGAGCCCTATAAAAAAAAAAAAAAATGAATAAAATTCCAAATTTTCATTTGAAATAAAAAATTGTATAATTTTGATTTCTTCATTCTTGTTTGTTGCTTATAACTGACCGGTTGGTTCATCGAAACAAAATTTGTCCTAGAAACTCACTCACGGGAATCATTTAAAGCAGAACAGAAAACCGAAAAAACATATCATATTTCAAGGGATCGAATCGATCTTTTTCCAAACAAACCAACCCTTCGTCATTAATTGTCGGAGGGAAATTCCATATGCATTTTTCTGCCCACAATCAAAGGGTTAAGCCAGCGATACTCCTTTTATTTGGTATACCTTACCAAGACCCGGCCAAGCACACCAAAACAAGGGGGGGGTGGTCTTCTTTTTCTGTATTCAATCAAGAGAAAACCCCACCCCATCCAGATCTGATAAACGGAATATACCAACACTAAGATTAAGATATTCGAAATCCTCAGATACCTACCCATTCTCTTACATTTGAATACTTGTTCTATTCTAAATTACTAAGAAAAAAACTTTCGACTCTGTTCCTAAAAAATCCAAATTACGAACTCGCATTTTTATAAAGAAAATTCAAATAATCAAAAGAATAATAAATTCAAAATTATTAAACACAAAATAAGAATTCTATTTGCTTTCTTTAGGCTTTAGGAAGAATCCTAGGCAAAAACAAGAAAATTTGTCTAAGTATAACATCTAGAGTTATACTAACTAAAGCAATTAAATAAAATTGAACTAAAAAAATTAAGTAGACTGGAAATAGGATCTCGATCAAGTCAGTCGATAAATCTTGAAATGAGATATGCCCTGCAATAATCAAAGGAAACTAGATGGTTTGGTCAAAATAAATTCTTGTTTTGACTAACTAGT